TATTAAAATAATTAATTACACGGGATATATTAGATAGTTAATTTTATAATAAATTGTATTATATAATAGGGAATATAATATAATCGTTATTAAAAAATTAATTACACGGGATATATTAGATAGTAATTTTATAATAAATTGTATTATATAATAGGGAATATAATATAATATATTATAAAAAGATAAAACGTTATTAAAATAATTAATTACACGGGATATATTAGATAGTTAATTTTATAATAAATTGTATTATATAATAGGGAATATAATATAATATATTATAAAAAGATAAAAATCGTTATTAAAATAATTAATTACACGGGATATATTAGATAGTTAATTTTATAATAAATTGTATTATATAATAGGGAATATAATATAATATATTATAAAAAGATAAAAATCGTTATTAAAATAATTAATTACACGGGATATATTAGATAGTTAATTTTATAATAAATTGTATTATATAATAGGGAATATAATATAATATATTATAAAAAGATAAAAATCGTTATTAAAATAATTAATTACACGGGATATATTAGATAGTTAATTTTATAATAAATTGTATTATATAATAGGGAATATAATATAATATATTATAAAAAGATAAAAATCGTTATTAAAATAATTAATTACACGGGATATATTAGATAGTTAATTTTATAATAAATTGTATTATATAATAGGGAATATAATATATAATAGATAAAATCGTTATTAAAATAATTAATTACACGGGATATATTAGATAGTTAATTTTATAATAAATTGTATTATATAATAGGGAATATAATATATATAAGATAAAAATCGTTATTAAAATAATTAATTACACGGGATATATTAGATAGTTAATTTTATAATAAATTGTATTATATAATAGGGAATATAATATATTGTAAGGATAAAATCGTTATTAAAATAATTAATTACACGGGATATATTAGATAGTTAATTTTATAATAAATTGTATTATATAATAGGGAATATAATATATTGTAAGGATAAAATCGTTATTAAAATAATTAATTACACGGGATATATTAGATAGTTAATTTTATAATAAATTGTATTATATAATAGGGAATATAATATATTGTAAGGATAAAATCGTTATTAAAATAATTAATTACACGGGATATATTAGATAGTTAATTTTATAATAAATTGTATTATATAATAGGGAATATAATATATTGTAAGGATAAAATCGTTATTAAAATAATTAATTACACGGGATATATTAGATAGTTAATTTTATAATAAATTGTATTATATAATAGGGAATATAATATATTGTAAGATAAAATCGTTATTAAAATAATTAATTACACGGGATATATTAGATAGTTAATTTTATAATAAATTGTATTATATAATAGGGAATATAATATATTGTAAGGATAAAATCGTTATTAAAATAATTAATTACACGGGATATATTAGATAGTTAATTTTATAATAAATTGTATTATATAATAGGGAATATAATATATTGTAAGGGTAAAATCGTTATTAGAATAATTAATTACACGGGATATATTAGATAGTTAATTTTATAATAAATTGTATTATATAATAGGGAATATAATATATTGTAAGGGTAAAATCGTTATTAAAATAATTAATTACACGGGATATATTAGATAGTTAATTTTATAATAAATTGTATTATATAATAGGGAATATAATATATTGTAAGGATAAAATCGTTATTAAAATAATTAATTACACGGGATATATTAGATAGTTAATTTTATAATAAATTGTATTATATAATAGGGAATATAATATATTGTAAGGATAAAATCGTTATTAAAATAATTAATTACACGGGATATATTAGATAGTTAATTTTATAATAAATTGTATTATATAATAGGGAATATAATATATTGTAAGGGTAAAATCGTTATTAAAATAATTAATTACACGGGATATATTAGATAGTTAATTTTATAATAAATTGTATTATATAATAGGGAATATAATATATTGTAAGGATAAAATCGTTATTAAAATAATTAATTACACGGGATATATTAGATAGTTAATTTTATAATAAATTGTATTATATAATAGGGAATATAATATATTGTAAGGGTAAAATCGTTATTAAAATAATTAATTACACGGGATATATTAGATAGTTAATTTTATAATAAATTGTATTATATAATAGGGAATATAATATATTGTAAGGGTAAAATCGTTATTAGAATAATTAATTACACGGGATATATTAGATAGTTAATTTTATAATAAATTGTATTATATAATAGGGAATATAATATATTGTAAGGGTAAAATCGTTATTAAAATAATTAATTACACGGGATATATTAGATAGTTAATTTTATAATAAATTGTATTATATAATAGGGAATATAATATATTGTAAGGATAAAATCGTTATTAAAATAATTAATTACACGGGATATATTAGATAGTTAATTTTATAATAAATTGTATTATATAATAGGGAATATAATATAATATATTATAAAAAGATAAAAATCATTATTAAAATAATTAATTATACGGGATATATTAGATAGTTAATTTTATAATAAATTGTATTATATAATAGGGAATATAATATAATATATATTTAAATATGATAATATTAATATTTATAAATAAATAAAGTTTTATTTTGACTTAAAAATTTATTATAATTTTTTTATACATGTAAATTATTGTGTGAATTTATTAAAATTTTAAAAATTTAAATAAAATTTTAATCGCAGTATATAAAATTATATATTATAGAAATATAGATTTAGAAATAATTAATATTATTAGCAAAAATTGTGCCAGCAGCTGCGGTTATACAATTAATAAAAATAAATTATAAAAGTTATTAGTTAAATGTTTATTTTAATAAATAAAATTATTATTTTAAGGTTAAATTTATTTAATAATTAAATATTAATTTTTTTATTGAAGCTAAAAAAATTAAATTATAAACTAGGATTAGATACCCTATTATTTTAATTAATTAAAAAATACTAAAGTAGTAATAGATATAGGCTTGAAACTTAAAAAATTTGGCGGTATTTTAATCTAATTAGAGGAACCTGTTCTATAATCGATAATCCACGTTAAATTTTACTAAATTTTAATATTTGTATACCGTTGTCGAAAGAATATTTTAAAAAAAATTAAATTTTCAAAAATTTAAAATAAAATTTATGTCAAATCAAGGTGCAGTTTATAATTTAGAAGAAATGGGTTACAATAAATTTATTTAAATGGATTTTATATTGAAAAATATTAATAAAGGTGGATTTAATAGTAAATTAATTTTAATATAATTAATTGATTAAAGTTCTAAAATATGTACATATTGCCCGTCGCTCTTTTTAATTTATTAAAAAAAGATAAGTCGTAACATAGTAGATGTACTGGAAAGTGTATCTAGAAAGACAAATTATAACTTAATAAAAGTATTTTATTTACATTAAAATAATATCGTTTAAATCGATTAATTTGAAATTTTAATTTTATTATAATTTTTTATGTATAAAATAATTTTAAAAAAAATATTTTTAAATTTATTAGTTATGTAATTTAAAATGAAATAATAATAATAATAATAGTAGATTAGTATTGTAAAAGAAAAATTAAAATTGTGTATAAGTAAATTTAATTTATTGTATCTTGTGTATCAGAGTTAATTTAATAAAAAATATGAAGAATATTTTTCTCGAATTTAAAAGGGTAAATTTATTATTTAATTTAATGTAATATAATTATTTAAAATAATAAATTAGTAATGAAATGTTATTCGTTTTTAAAGTTATCTAGTTTTTTTAGAAATAAATTTAATTTATTATATTTAAATATTTATATTAATTTATTAAATATAGATATTTTAAATATAAAATATTTTTAGGGATAAGCTTAAAAATAAATTATTATAAATTAATAAATTATTTATAAATTTATAGGGTTATAAATATTCATTAATATAAAAATGTTATAATTTATTTATAAATAAATTAAAATTTAGTAGATTTTAAATTTTTTATAAAAATAATATTTAAAATTATAAAAAATATGAAATAATGATTAAATTAGTATAATATAATTTATTAATAATATAAAATTGTTAGGTTTATTTAAGGAATTCGGCAAATATAATATTCACCTGTTTAACAAAAACATGTCTTTTTGAAAATAATATAAAGTCTAATCTGCCCATTGAAGATTTAAAAGGCCGCAGTAATTTGACTGTGCAAAGGTAGCATAATCAATAGTTTTTTAATTGAAAGCTGGAATGAATGATTGAATGAAATATTAACTGTCTTAATAAAATTGTTATAGAATTTAATTTTTATGTTAAAAAGCGTAAATATTATTAAAGGACGAGAAGACCCTTTAAAGTTTTATATATAAATATAGATTAATTTTAAGAATATTATTAAATTTATTTATATTAATATATTTTATTGGGGTGATAGGAAAATTTATAAAACTTTTTTTTTATTAAAACATAAATAATTGAATAATTGATCCATAAATTATGATTAAAAGATTAAGTTACTTAAGGGATAACAGCGTAATTATTTTTAAGAGAACATATCGACAAAATAGATTGCGACCTCGATGTTGGATTAAGATAATTTTAAAATGCAGAAGTTTTAAAATTTGGTCTGTTCGACCATTAATTCTTACATGATCTGAGTTCAAACCGGTTTAAGCCAGGTTGGTTTCTATCCTTAATTTTTTAAAATTAATTAGTACGAAAGGACCATTAATTTATAATAATTATTTTAATTTGAATAAAATTGTTATTTTGGCAGATTAGTGCAATGAATTTAGAATTCATAAATGTATACTATACAAATAATATAATGAATTTATTTATAATGTTAATTAGTATAATTTTAATAACTATTATATTATTAATTGGAGTGGCTTTTTTAACTTTATTAGAACGAAAGGTTTTAGGTTATATTCAAATTCGTAAAGGTCCTAATAAAGTAAGATTAGTGGGATTATTACAACCTATTAGAGATGCAATTAAATTATTTAGAAAAGAACAAGTTATTTTAAATTTATCAAATTATTTTATTTATTATTTATGCCCAATTATAAGATTAATAATTTCTTTAATAGTTTGATTATTAATACCAAATTTATATGGGGGTTTAGAATTTAATTTAGGAGTTTTATTTTTTATATGTTGCTTATCTATAAGAGTTTATACTATTATATTTGCGGGTTGATCATCAAATTCAAATTATTCATTAATTGGGGGTTTACGTTCTGTAGCTCAAACTATTTCTTATGAAGTTAGATTAATTATTTTAATTATATCTTTATTATTTTTAATTGAAAGTTTTAGATTAATTATATTTAATATATTTCAAAAGTATATTTGATTTTTATTTATTTTATGACCTTTAGGTTTAATTTATTTTGTTTCTAGACTTGCTGAAACTAATCGAACTCCTTTTGATTTTTCAGAAGGTGAATCAGAGTTAGTTTCTGGATTTAATGTAGAATATGGCGGAGGAGGATTTGCATTAATTTTTTTGGCTGAATATGCTAGAATTTTATTTATAAGATTTATATTTTGTTTAATGTTTTTGGGAGGGGATTATTTATCTTTATTTTTTTTCTTAAAATTAGTATTTTTATCTTTTATATTTATTTGAGTTCGAGGAACATTACCTCGATATCGATATGATAAGTTAATGTATTTAGCTTGAAAAAGATTTTTACCTATTTCTTTAAATTATATTTTAATTATTTTATCTTTTAAATTATTATTTATATAATAATTATATTTAGTAATTAACTATCTAATATATCCCGTGTAATTAATTAAAGTTAATAGAATTTAATTCTATCTTATATTTTCAAAATATATGCTTAATTTCAAGCTCATTAACTATAATAATAAATTATCTCATTTATAATAAATATATGGATTAATTAAATAATAAGAAAAGTATAGAATTGTAAGAATTTGTCCTGTAATAATATAAGGATCTTCAACTGGTCGAGCTCCAATTCATGTTAGTAAAATTAAAATATAAATGAAAAATCAAAATAAAATTTTATTTAAAAAATAAAATGAATTTCTTAAAAATATTTTATTATTAATAGGTAAAATAATAATAATTAAAATTGATAATAGTAAGGCAATAACTCCTCCTAATTTATTAGGAATTGATCGAAGAATTGCATAAGCAAATAAAAAATATCATTCTGGTTGAATATGAATTGGAGTAACTAAAGGATTAGCTGGAATAAAATTATCAGGATCATTTAATATATATGGATTAATAAGAGTTAATATAATTAATAAAGTAAATAAAAAAATAAATCCTAATAAATCTTTTAGAGAGAAATAAGGATGAAAAGGAATTTTGTAAATATTACTATTAATTCCTAAAGGATTATTAGATCCAGTTTGATGAAGAAAAAGTAAATGAATTATTACAAAAGCAGAAATAATAAATGGTAATAAAAAATGAATCATAAAGAATCGAGTTAAAGTAGCATTATCAACTGCAAATCCTCCTCATAATCATTGAACAATTGAATTTCCAATATATGGAATAGCAGAAATTAAATTTGTAATAACAGTTGCTCCTCAAAATGATATTTGCCCTCAAGGTAATACATATCCTATAAAAGCAGTTCCTATTACTAAAAATAAAATTAATAATCCAATAAATCAAGTTTCATGTAATTTGTAACTAGAATAATAAATTCCTCGTCCAATATGAATGTAAATACAAATAAAGAAAAATGATGCTCCATTTGCATGAATGGTACGAATTAATCAACCATAATTTACATTTCGACAAATATGTCTAACTGATGAAAATGCAATATCAATGTTAGCACAGTAATGCATTGCTAAAAACAATCCTGTAATTAATTGAATAATTAAACATAGTCCTAATAAAGAACCAAAATTTCATAATAATGAAATATTTGATGGAGAAGGAAGATCAATTAATGAATTATTAATAATTTTTAGAAGGGGGTGATTATTTCGTAATGGTTTATTCATTAAAAATTTTTTCGTAAAGGACCATAAAAAATATCTGTAATTTTAACTACACAAATTAATGAAATTAATAAATAAATAATTAATATAATAGTTAATAAGTTATTTGGAAAATTATATAATTTATTTAGATTAAAATTATATATAAGTAAGTTTGAATTAAAATCATTAAATATGGAATTATTGTTAAAAATTAATAGAAAATTTTTATTATAATAAATAATAATTCTTAATGTTAATAATAAAATAATAAAAATAGTTTTATAAATATTTAAAGAAAAATATTCAGTATTTGAAATTCTTGTTATATAAATAAATAGAATTAATATTCCTCCAATAAATGAAATAAATAAAATATATGAAAATCAAAATGTTTTTGAAATTAAACCAATAAATATTCTTGTTCAAATTGTTTGGATAATTAGTATTAATCCTAATGATAAAGGATGCATAATTATGAAAAAAATTAATGAATAAAGAATTCCTATAAAAAATAATAATTTAATATCAAAGAATAGTTTATATAAAATATTAATTTTGGAGATTAATGAAAAAAATTTTTTTTTCTTTGAAGTTTTAAAAATTAAATTTATTTTTGATTTACAAGACCAATGTTTTTATTAAACTATTAAAACTAATGAATTATATTTATTTAATAATTTTTATATTATTAGTTGGTTTAATAAAATTTTCTTTTAATAAGAAAAATTTATTATTAAGTTTATTAATTTTAGAATATAAAGCTTTAATTATATTTTTAATTTTATATTTTTGTTTTAATTATATAATATTTGAGAATTATTTTTGTAATTTTTATATTGTATTTACAGTATGTGAAGGGGTTTTAGGTCTTTCTATTTTAGTTGCAATAATTCGTACTCATGGTAATGATTATTTTAAAAGATTTAATATAATACAATGTTAAAATTTTTAATAATAATATTTTTTATAATCCCTATTATTTTATTAAAAAATTGTTATTGATTGGTTCAAACAATATTATTTATAATATTATTTATTTATATAATTTTAGGAATAAAAAGAATTATAATTGTTAATATTAGATTAAATTTTGGTTATGATATTATATCTTATAGATTGAATTTATTAAGGATTTGAATTATTATTTTAATATTAATAGCATCAATTTTAATTTATAAAAATAATTATAATTTAAATTTATTTTTATTATTATTAATTTTTTTATTATTAATATTATTTTTAACTTTTAGTTCATTAAATTATTTTTGATTTTATTTTTTTTTTGAAAGAAGATTAATTCCAACGTTATTATTAATTTTAGGTTGAGGGTATCAACCAGAACGTTTACAAGCTGGTATATACTTAATATTTTATACTTTATTTGCTTCATTACCTTTATTAATTATATTTATATGGTTATATAAATATAATAATACTTTATTTATATATTTAATAAATGAATTAGATTATAAATATATATTTATATATTTATTTTTTATTAGAGCTTTTTTATTTAAAATACCTATATTTATTGTTCATTTATGATTACCAAAAGCTCATGTTGAAGCTCCTATTGCGGGATCAATAATTTTAGCGGGAGTTTTATTAAAATTGGGAGGGTATGGTTTATTACGTATTTATTTATTATTAATTAATTTTATAAAGATTAATAGAATTATAATGAGAATTTCAATTTATGGAGGAATAATTGTATCTTTTATTTGTATTATTCAAAGAGATATAAAAATTTTAATTGCTTATTCTTCAGTTGTTCATATAAGAATAGTATTAGGAGGAATTTTTACCATAAATATATTAGGTATTGTAGGTAGGTTTATTTTAATAATTTCTCATGGTTTATGTTCTTCTGGGATATTTTGTCTTTCTAATATTATTTATGAACGATCAGGAAGACGAAGAATTTTAATTAATAAGGGTTTAATAAGATTTATACCTTCAATAACATTATTTTGATTTTTATTATGTAGATCTAATATAGCAGCTCCTCCCTCATTAAATTTATTAGGTGAAATTATATTGATTAATTCTATAATAAGTTGATCAATAATATTAATAGTATTAATTATAATAATTTCATTTATAAGAGCAAGGTATAGACTATATTTATTTGCTTATAGTCAACATGGAATAAGAAGAATAAGATTATATTCTTGTTCTTCTGGAAGGGTTCGAGAATATTTATTATTATTTTTACATTGATTTCCATTAAATTTATTAATTTTAAAAAGAGATATATTTATAATTTATTTATATTTAAATAGTTTAATTAAAATATTGATTTGTGGTGTCAAAGATGTTTAGTGACTTTAAATTATTAAGAATTTATATTTTATAAGATTTATTTATTTATTAAGTATAAGAATAGTGTTATTTGTAATGAGTTTATATTTTATTTTTAATAATTTAATTTATATTATTGAATGGGAGATTATTAGAATTAATTCTATAATAATTATTTTTAGAATATTATTTGATTGAATATCTTTAATATTTATAAGATTTGTATTAATAATTTCTTCAATAGTAGTTAAGTATAGAGAAAGATATATAATAGAAGATTTTAATAAAAATCGATTTTTATTATTAGTATTAATATTTGTATTTTCTATAATAATAATAATTATTAGTCCAAATTTAATTAGAATTTTATTAGGTTGAGATGGATTAGGTTTAGTTTCTTATTGTTTAGTTGTTTATTATCAAAATGTTAAATCTTATAATGCTGGTATATTAACTGTTTTAATAAATCGAATTGGAGATGTGACTTTATTAATTAGAATTTCTTGGATAATAAATTATGGTAGTTGAAATTATTTATTTTATATAAAATATATAATAAATAATTTTGAAATAATTTTAATTATATTTTTGATTTTAATTTCTGCAATAACTAAAAGAGCACAAATTCCTTTTTCTTCTTGATTACCAGCTGCAATAGCTGCCCCAACTCCTGTTTCAGCTTTAGTTCATTCTTCAACTTTAGTAACTGCTGGAGTATACTTAATAATTCGATTTAGAGAATTATTAATAAAAAGTAATTTATTTATTTATTTATTATTAATTTCTACATTAACTATATTTATATCAGGATTGGGAGCTAATTATGAGTTTGATTTAAAAAAAATTATTGCTTTATCTACATTAAGACAATTAGGATTAATAATAAGAAGGTTATCATTTAACATACCCAAATTAGCTTTTTTTCATCTTTTAATACATGCTTTATTTAAGGCTTTATTATTTATATGTTCAGGAATTATTATTCATTTATTAAATAATTTTCAAGATATTCGTTTAATAGGTGGAATAAGAAATATAATAATTATATTAGGAAGAATTATTAGATTAGCTAATTTAGCATTATGTGGATTTCCTTTTTTAGCTGGATTTTATTCTAAGGATTTAATTTTAGAAAGTTTATCTTCAATTAATTTTAATTTTTTAATTTATTTATTATTTTATTTTAGAATTGGGTTGACTGTATGTTATTCTTTTCGATTAAGAAGAATATTATTTTTTAATTCTTTTAATTATTTTAGTTTAAATTTTTTAAATGATGAATTTAATAAAATAATTAAAATAAGTTTTATTTTAATAATTTTTTCTTTATGTTTTGGTAAGATTATGATTAATTTGATTTTTTATATTCCTAATATATTTTTTATTAGATTTATAATAAAAATTATAGTTATAATTATATTTTTATTAGGATTATGAGTAGGGTTAGAAATTAGGTATTATAAAATTGGGTATAATTATTTTAATAAAAAAAAATTAGTATTTTTTGGAAATATATGATTTTTACCAGTAATTTCTGTGTTTTATATTTATAAACCGTTAATTTATGGTAATAATTTAATAAAGATTGTTGATCAAGGATGATTAGAATTTATAGGATCTCAAAATCTATTTTTGAATTATTCTTTATTATCTAAAAATTATAATAAATATCAAATAAATATAATAATGATTTATTTAATTAGAATATTTTTTTGAGTAGTTTATTTATTGATTTTATATTTTTATTTAAATAGCTTATATTTAGAGTATAACATTGAAGCTGTTATGGAGAATTTTTTTTTCTTTAAATATATTTATAAAAAGAGATTTTTATTTTTACATTGAAAATGTAATGTTTTAATTAAACTATATAAATAGAAATATTAATGATAATTAATCACTATGATTAAGTTAGAAGCTTAATATTGAATATTTCTAATTGGAATAAAATTCAATAATATTATTAACAGTAATATACCTCTAGTTTGGTTTCAATTAATAAATAAGGATAAATATATCAATTAATAGGTCGAAACTATTTGCATTATTGCTTCTTATTTAAGATTAATTGATATTCAATACTTTTTAAATGCAAATTAAATGTTATAATTAACTATAATCCTAATTTCATTTTAATATTCCTTGGTTTCATTCATGAAATAATCCTAATAATAAAATTATAATAAAAAAAATTCTTGTTGATATTCAATAAAATTTTATAGAAATTGAATATAAATTAATTATAGGAAGAAGTAAAGCAATTTCAATGTCAAAAATTAAAAAAATAATAGCAATTAAAAAAAAATGTAAAGAAAAAGGTATACGAGAAGATGATATAGGATCAAAACCACATTCAAATGGAGAATTTTTTTCTAAATCATAATTTGATTTTATAGAAATTAAGGAAGAAAATAATATAATAATTATACATAATAAAAAAATAATTAATCTTCAAATAATAATAAAATAAATTATTTTTACTAAAAATTAGACCTTGTAATTGGAAGTTACATATACTTATATACTATAAAAATTTATCTACCTCATCAGTAAATAGAAATATATAAAAATAATCATACTACATCAACAAAATGTCAATATCAAGCTGCTGCTTCAAATCCAAAATGATGTTTAGGATTAAAATGAAATGATCTAAGTCGTAGTAAACAAATAATAAGAAAAGAAGTTCCAATTAAAACATGAAGACCATGAAATCCTGTTGCTATGAAAAAAATTGATCCAAAAATTGAATCTGCAATTGAAAAAGGAGCTTCTAAATATTCATATCATTGAAGTATAGAAAAATAAATTCCTAAAATAATTGTAATAAATAAACTTTTTATTGTTTCTGAGTGATTTTTTTCTAGTAATGAATGATGAGCTCATGTAATTGAAATTCCTGAAGATAATAAAATTGCTGTATTTAATAGAGGGATTTGAAAAGGATTAAATATTTTAATATTTAAAGGTGGTCAAATTATTCCTAATTCAATAGAAGGTGATAATCTTCTATGAAAATATGCTCAGAAGAAAGAAAAAAAGAATAAAATTTCTGAAATAATAAATAAAATTATTCCGATTCGTAATCCTTTAGAAACTATTAAACTATGAAGACCTTGGAATGATCCTTCTCGACTAATATCTCGTCATCATTGAAATATAGTTAATAAGGTAATTATTATTCCTAATAATATTAATGTATAATTAAATTGATGAAATCATATAATTATACCTAATGTTAAACTTAAAGTTCCTAAAGCTCCAGTTAAAGGTCAAGGACTATAATCAACTAAATGAAATGGATGATTTTGTGACATTAGTAAATTTCTCTAGAATAAAGAGTTCTTAAAACAGCAAATACATAAGATTGAATAATAGATACAGCAATTTCTAAAATTAATAAAATTAATTGAGAGAAAATTAAAATTCAAATTAATCATATAGATAGAGAGTTTCCTGTATTGCCAAGTAAAGTTAGAATTAAATGTCCAGCAATTATATTTGCTGAGAGTCGGATGGCTAATGTACCAGGTCGAATAATATTTCTAATTGTTTCAATACAAACTATAAAAGGTATTAAAATTATTGGAGTTCCTTGAGGCACTAGATGACTAAATATATGATTATAATTATTAATTCATCCTAATAATATAAATCTTAATCATAAAGGAAGTCTTAATCTTAAAGTTAAAGTTAAATGACTAGTTCTTGTAAAAATGTAATTAAATAAACCTAAAAAATTATTAAATAAAATAAATGAAAATAATCTAATAAATATAAAAGTCCTTCCTATAGGATTAAATTTTATAAGTAATTTAAATTCATTATGAAGTGTTATAATAATTTTTAATCAAATTATATTGTATCGGGACGGAATTATTCAAAATATATTTGGAATAAATAATAGTCCTAATATAGTTCTAATTCAATTTAAAGATAAATTATTTGAGTTTATAGGATCAAAAATAGAAAATAAATTAGTTATCATTTTCAGATAAAAATATTATTATTAAGGTAATTTTTCTTTAATAATTTAAGATTTCTATATTTTACTATAAAAAAGTTTTTAATTATAAATAAAATAAAAATAATAATAAAGTAAATAAATAAAATTAATCATAATATTGGTATTATTTGTGGCAATAAAGATTATCTTTTGATAATTTTAGTATGACATTCTAATGTTATTTAATTTAACTAAATCTTTCATAAGAAGTATTTGCTATAATACTATAAAATGGTTTAAGAGACCAATACTTGCTTTCAGTCATCTTATGAATTAGATGAAATTCATTTAATAAATGAATTAATTAAAATTCTTTCAATTACAATAGGTATAAATCTATGATTTGCTCCACAAATTTCTGAACATTGTCCAAAATATAATCCTGGTCGATTTATTATAAAATTTGATTGGTTTAAACGTCCAGGAGTAGCATCAATTTTAATTCCAAGAGAGGGAATAGTTCATGAATGAAGAACATCGGTAGCAGTAATTAAAATACGAATTTGTGAATTAATAGGTAAGATAATTCGATTATCAACATCTAATAAACGAAATGAATTTAAATTTAATTCATTAGATGGAATTATATATGAATCAAAAGAAATATTATTAAAATCAGTATATTCATAACTTCAATATCATTGATGACCAATTGCTTTTAAAGAAATTAAAGGCCTATTTGAATCATCTAATAAATATAAAAGTCGAAGAGAAGGTAAAGCAATAAAAATTAATATAAATGCAGGTAGAATTGTTCAAATAATTTCAATATTTTGTCTTTCAAGTAAATAACGATTATATAATTTATTATAAAATAAAGATCTTATAATATATCCTACTAAAATTGTAATTAATAAAATAATTAATATTGAATGATTATGAAAAAATATTAATTGTTCTATTAAAGGTGAGTTTCTATTTTGTAAATTAAAATTTATTCAAGTATTCATTTCTAAAAAAAGTTATACTTTATTTTTGGGGTTTAAATCCATTGCACTAATCTGCCATATTAGATAAATTGAATTTAAAATTGGTAATTCAGAATATCTATGTTCTAAAGGAGGAGATAATTGAAATCATTCAATTGATGAATTTATATTAATTGGAAATAATCTGATTCGATTTAAAATAAAAGATTCTCAAATTATATAAATAAATAAAATAATTCTAAATAATGAAATAAATCTTCCTAAAGAAGATAAGATATTTCAAGAAGTAAATCTATCTGGGTAATCAGAATAACGACGAGGTATCCCTCCTAAACCTAAAAAATGTTGGGGGAAAAATGTTAAATTTACTCCAATAAATATTATAATAAATTGAGTTTTTAAAAAAATAGGATTTATTGTTAATCCAGTAAACAATGGAAATCAATGAACAAATCCAGCTATAATTGCAAATACTGCCCCTATTGATAATACATAATGAAAATGAGCTACAACATAATATGTATCATGTAAAATAATATCTAATGATGAATTAGCTAAAATAATTCCAGTTAATCCTCCAATTGTAAATAAAAAAATAAATCCTAATCTTCAAATTAATGAAGGTCTGTATATAAATTTATATCCATGAAGAGTAGTAAGTCAACTAAAAATTTTAATTCCTGTAGGAATAGCAATAATTATAGTAGCCGAAGTAAAGTAGGCACGAGTATCAACATCTATTCCTACAGTAAATATATGATGAGCTCATACAATAAAACCTAATAATCCAATAGCTAATATAGCATAAATTATTCCTAAAGTTCCAAAAGTTTCAATTTTTCCTGATTCTTGAGAAATAATATGTGAAATTATTCCAAATCCAGGTAAAATTAAAATATAAACTTCAGGATGTCCAAAGAATCAGAATAAATGTTGGTATAAAATTGGGTCTCCTCCACCAGAAGGGTCAAAGAATGATGTATTAAAATTTCGATCTGTTAATAATATTGTAATAGCCCCTGCTAATACTGGTAAAGATAAAAGTAATAAGAAAGCAGTAATAAAAACTGATCATACAAAAAGTGGTATTCGGTCTAAAGATATTCCTTTAGGTCGTATATTTAAACAAGTAGAAATAAAATTAATAGCTCCTAAGATTGAAGAAATACCTGCTATATGAAGTCTAAAAATAGTTAAATCTACTCTAGATCCACTGTGAGCAATTACTGAAGAAAGGGGAGGATAAACTGTTCATCCTGTTCCAGCTCCTCTTTCTACCATAGCTCTTGAAAGTAATAAAATTAATGAAGGAGGTAAAAGTCAAAATCTTATATTATTTATTCGTGGAAAGGCTATATCTGGGGCTCCTAATATTAATGGGATTAATCAATTTCCAAAACCTCCAATTAAAATTGGCATAACTATGAAAAAAATTATAATAAATGCATGAGCTGTTACAATTACATTAAAAATTTGATCGTCTCCAATTAATGACCCTGGTTGACCTAATTCTGTTCGAATTAATAATCTTAAAGAAGTCCCAATTATTCCTGATCATATACCGAAGATAAAGTATAATGTTCCAATATTTTTATGATTAGTAGAAAATAATCATTTTACGATAAGATGGCTGAATTTAGGTAATAAATTGTAAATTTATTTATGAGTAAAAACTCTCTTATCAGAATCTTATAGTCAAAAATGATATTAAATTGCAAATTTAAAGGAGTATTAATACTAAGGTTTAAAGAAATTCTTTATTTATAACTTTGAAGGTTATTAGTTTTTTTAACTTAAAACCTTTAAATTATAAAAAGAAATAAAAATGGAAAAATTAATCTTAAAAAATTTATAAATAAATAAGAAAAATTTAATTTTATATAAATTTTTCAAGATATTTGGAAATTATTTATAATTAAAATAGAAAAAGCAAATCGTAAATAAATATATAATATTAATAAAGTACATAAAATTATAATGATAGAATAAAAAATTATATTTATATTAATTATAGATTCAATAATAATTCATTTAGGAAAAAATCCTAAAAATGGAGGTAAACCTCCTATTGATAAAAATATTATTATTAAGGTAATTTTTGTAATATAATTTATTGAATTAGATAATATTTGATTTATATAAAATAATTTTAAAAAATTAAAATTTATTGTAATAATTAAAGAAATGATAAAGTAAATAAAAAAATAAAATCAAAAATTTATTTCATTATTTATTAAAGCAATAATTATTCAGCCAATATGTGTAATTGAAGAATAAGTAATAATTTTTTGTAAAGAGGAATTATTTAATCCACCTAAAGCTCCAATTATAATTCTTAATAATGAAATTAAATAAAAATAATTTATATTAATACAATAACTTAAACAAATTATAGGGTTAATTTTTTGTCATGTTATTAAAATAAAATTATTTATTCAATTTATTCCTTCTATTATTCTAGGAAATCAAAAGTGAAATGGGGCAGCCCCTATTTTTAAAAATAGGGATGAATTTAATAAAATTAAATAAATTTCATTAAAATATATTATTCTAAAAAAGTTTTTAAATAAAAAATTCAAAGAAATAAAAAATAATAATAAAATTGAAGCAAAAACTTGAACTAGAAAATATTTTAATGAAGATTCATTAGATAGTAAATTTTTATTATCATTTAGTATAGGGATAAATGATAATAAATTTATTTCTAATCCAATTCATGCTCCTAATCAAGAATTTGAAGAAATACAAATAAATGTTCTTATAATTAATATGAATAAGAATAATATATAGGTTAAATTCATTTTCATTTCTTAAAAAGAAGAGGGGTTTACGTCTATATATAGGGTATGAACCTATTAGCTTAATTAGCTTATCTTTTTAATTTTATTTGGAATATATATATATATATATATATATATATATATATATATAAGTGTATGAAGCACAAAAATTTTTGATATTTTTAGGGATAGTTTGAATCTATTATATATAATAAAGGTAAATTTTACATAATTTATTCTATCAAAATAATCCTTTTTTTCAGGCACTTTATTTTTTTTCTATTTATTGAAATTTATATTATACTGGGCTTAAATTTATTTTATTAATAATTATTAATGTTATACACATATAAATAAATATATAATTAAAAATTATTTTACGGAATAATTAAATTTTATATATAAATATATAACTTAATTTAATAATATAAATATAAATTATTAAAAAAATAAAATAAATAATATTAATATAATAATTAATGAAATATTTTATTATATATAAATATATATAAATCATTAAGTTTATCGACAATAATTTATTGATAATTAAATAGTTTATATATAATTAAATAACCAGAATAATTAATAATAATATAAATATTTTATTATATATAATATATATATATATTATATATATATATATATATATAATTAAAAAGATTATTTTACGGAATAATTAAATTTTATATATAAATATATTACTTAATTGAACAATATAAATATAAATTACTAGAAAAAAATAAAAATGAATATATTAATATAATAATTAATGAAATATTTTATTATATATAAATATATATAAATCATTAAGTTTACCGACAACAATTTATTGGTAATTAAATAGTTTATATATAATTAAATAACCGGAATAATTAATAATAATATAAATATTTTATTATATATAATATATATATATATATATATAAAATATATTAATATATAATTAAAAAGATTATTTTACGGAATAATTAAATTTTATATATAAATATATTACTTAATTGAACAATATAAATATAAATTACTAGAAAAAAATAAAAATGAATAATATTAATATAATAATTAATGAAATATTTTATTATATATAAATATATATAAATCATTAAGTTTACCGACAACAATTTATTGGTAATTAAATAGTTTATATATAATTAAATAACCGGAATAATTAATAATAATAAATATTTTATTATATATAATATATATATATATTATATAAAATATATTAATATATAATTAAAAAGATTATTTTACGGAATAATTAAATTTTATATATAAATATATTACTTAATTGAACATATAAATATAAATTACTAGAAAAAAAATAAAAAATGAATAATATTAATATAATAATTAATGAAATATTTTATTATATATAAATATATATAAATCATTAAGTTTACCGACAACAATTTATTGGTAATTAAATAGTTTATATATAATTAAATAACCGGAATAATTAATAATAATATAAATATTTTATTATATATAATATATATATATATATATAAAATATATTAATATATAATTAAAAAGATTATTTTACGGAATAATTAAATTTTATATATAAATATATTACTTAATTGAACAATATAAATATAAATTACTAGAAAAAAAATAAAAAATGAATAATATTAATATAATAATTAATGAAATATTTTATTATATATAAATATATATAAATCATTAAGTTTACCGACAACAATTTATTGGTAATTAAATAGTTTATATATAATTAAATAACCGGAATAATTAATAATAATATAAATATTTTATTATATATAATATATATATATATATATAAAATATATTAATATATAATTAAAAAGATTATTTTACGGAATAATTAAATTTTATATATAAATATATTACTTAATTGAACAATATAAATATAAATTACTAGAAAAAAAAATAAAAATGAATAATATTAATATAATAATTAATGAAATATTTTATTATATATAAATATATATAAATCATTAAGTTTACCGACAACAATTTATTGGTAATTAAATAGTTTATATATAATTAAATAACCGGAATAATTAATAATAATATAAATATTTTATTATATATAATATATATATATATATATATAAAATATATTAATATATAATTAAAAAGATTATTTTACGGAATAATTAAATTTTATATATAAATATATTACTTAATTGAACAATATAAATATAAATTACTAGAAAAAAATAAAGAATGAATAATATTAATATAATAATTAATGAAATATTTTATTATATATAAATATATATAAATCATTAAGTTTACCGACAACAATTTATTGGTAATTAAATAGTTTATATATAATTAAATAACCGGAATAATTAATAATAATATAAATATTTTATTATATATAATATATATATATATATATAAAATATATTAATATATAATTAAAAAGATTATTTTACGGAATAATTAAATTTTATATATAAATATATTACTTAATTGAACAATATAAATATAAATTACTAGAAAAAAAATAAAGAATGAATAATATTAATATAATAATTAATGAAATATTTTATTATATATAAATATATATAAATCATTAAGTTTACCGATAACAATTTATTGGTAATTAAATAGTTTATATATAATTAAATAACCGGAATAATTAATAATAATATAAATATTTTATTATAATAATATATATATATATATATTAAAATATATTAATATATAATTAAAAAGATTATTTTACGGAATAATTAAATTTTATATATAAATATATTACTTAATTGAACAATATAAATATAAATTACTAGAAAAAAAATAAAGAATGAATAATATTAATATAATAATTAATGAAATATTTTATTATATATAAATATATATAAATCATTAAGTTTACCGACAACAATTTATTGGTAATTAAATAGTTTATATATAATTAAATAACCGGAATAATTAATAATAATATAAATATTTTATTATATATAATATATATATATATATATAAAATATATTAATATATAATTAAAAAGATTATTTTACGGAATAATTAAATTTATATATAAATATATTACTTAATTGAACAATATAAATATAAATTACTAGAAAAAAAATAAGAATGAATAATATTAATATAATAATTAATGAAATATTTTATTATATATAAATATATATAAATCATTAAGTTTACCGATAACAATTTATTGGTAATTAAATAGTTTATATATAATTAAATAACCGGAATAATTAATAATATATAAATATTTTATTATATATAATATATATATATATATATATAAATATATTAATATAATAATTAAAAAGATTATTTTACGGAATAATTAAATTTTATATATAAATATATTACTTAATTGAACAATATAAATATAAATTACTAGAAAAAAAATAAAGAATGAATAATATTAATATAATAATTAATGAAATATTTTATTATATATAATATATATAAATCATTAAGTTTACCGATAACAATTTATTGGTAATTAAATAGTTTATATATAATTAAATAACCGGAATAATTAATAATAATATAAATATTTTATTATATATAATATATATATATATATATATAAATATATTAATATATAATTAAAAAGATTATTTTACGGAATAATTAAATTTTATATATAAAATATTACTTAATTGAACAATATAAATATAAATTACTAGAAAAAAAATAAAGAATGAATAATATTAATATATAATTAATGAAATATTTTATTATATATAATATATATAAATCATTAAGTTTACCGATAACAATTTATTGGTAATTAAATAGTTTATATATAATTAAATAACCGGAATAATTAATAATAATATAATATTTTATTATATATAATATATAT